GTACATCATTATGGATTGGATTAGTCTTCTTAGTAGCCATTCTTAATTCTCTAATTTCTTGAATTTTTTTGATATTTCCCTCCCCATCACTTCTGTGAATCAATTTAGATTTAATCTGAATTATTAAAAACATTTGTGATTCATTAGATATAATTCAATATTCAGATTTTCCGAATTTCAAAAAATTCAAATATTATTTCACTTAGAAAAGTATCTAAATTCTATACTGCAGTATTCAAGCTTTACTATAAAATAGTAATACCTGGCCTTACACAAATAGAATCCAGACGCATATATGACATATTATATATGTCATATATGTGTGGACATATTGCGTGCGTATCAGGAATAAAAAAATTGCGGATATGGTCGAATGGTAAAATTTCTCTTTGCCAAGGAGAAGACGCGGGTTCGATTCCCGCTATCCGCCCACGCTCATACTATACTATATAGTATAGTATATAGTATACTATTTCTTTTATAGTATTAGTATTTCTTTGAAAAAAGAGGCATCATGCTATGTTATAATTAATGATATAACAAATAAAAAAAATCTAAGAGACTAATTCTTACTAAAGCTAAAGAAATTTAAGTATAAACATATTATGTTAGAGAAATTAAACATTTCTTTCTAGTTTGGAAAAAAGAATGAATATGGTATTTTAATATGGTATTTTACTAAGATTATATGGTATTTTACTAAGATTTTCTATTTTATTTCATTGAAATCAAATTCAAATAAATTCTTAGAATGAATTTCATTTTTAATTGAAATTCTGCTTTAAGAAATTTTTATTTAAATGATATGAAAAAAATGTAAACCAATTTTTTTTTCATAAAAGAAATATATATGGGAGCATAAGGAAGCGAACCTTTTTCTATTTTAATTAGAATCGAATTTTTTGTATATTCTATACAATGGAAAAAATTCTATTATTATCACAAGAAAATTTTTGAACCTAACCGAACCGGAACAAATTACGTTGCCTTCACAAATAACCTTAGATTCGTCAGAAGATTTGAAACCCAGATTGGGAATTACCAATGGTAATTACCAATTGGTGACATCCCCATTTCCATCGATTTGCTATTAAAAACTAATAGCAAATGATATTGAGTCGATTCGAGGCAAGTGTTCGAATCTATTATGACATAAGCATAAGATGCCCAACGGATTTTTTTTAGATCTTGAAAAAAGAAAATACCTTCTCAGTATTATGAATAGAATATTTTTTTTCTAATTAATATTAATATAGTTTTAAATGTTAGCCATGATGCCATTTATCAATATTTTTGAAGCAGGATCGAAGTTGTTTATATATTAGTATATATATATATTTTTTTTTTTATTTTTTGAGGCTTGAGGCTATCATAAAATACTTCATATAAGTGTACTTTCATAGAACATAGAACATAGTATCTTTCTTTGTACTTAAAGAAGAATCAAGTACAAATCAAAAGATATCCGATTATTTTATTTATTAGAATAGAAGATAGAAAAGAGAATTTGAAATGTATTTTTTGTGTGTTAACTTATCTTGTTCTTTCTTTCTATCACTACTAATATTACTAATAATCTAAGAATATTATAATTACTAAATTAGTATTAAATTCTATAATTATCAAAGTGATTATACTAATCAAATAGTATTTTGTAAAAATATATGGGTATAGTTACCTATTCATATCTATTCATCTGCATATTGTATCTTTTTTTGTAATTGACAACAAAGATAGATTAAGTCACGCTATATCATAATTTTTTTTTATTAAATATTTTCAATGCAGTCCAAAATAAAAGCAAAATTCGTTCTAACTAGAGATATTATATATAAGAGAGAAAATGCATTAGAATCTTTGTAATTTTTTCTATTCTGGGGTTTATATATAAATGAAAATTTTATTATAATTCCTAATTGAAAAAAATTTGACTTTTTCAAGTAATTTATACTAATATACTAAAATAGTAATATACTAAATTTAAGAATTTAAGATAAAAAAAATCCAAAATGAAATCAAGAATAATTAGAATTAAAACTAGAATTAAAATTCTAGTTAATGGTTCCAATTTGACCTAAATTTTGGGATCTATCACTGGAAATCCTTTTTTTATCAATTCAAATCGATTGAAGAATTCTTCAATAGATAAAGGAAAGAAGTTCTTAAAGAATATGTATGTGTTTTGAAATAGAATTAATTATTTCAATTGAATTCAATAAAAAACAAAAATCCTCCCCCCTTTTTTTGGAAGGGGATAAGCAAAATAAATAGGATTAAAAAAAAAAAGAAAAAAGAATTGAATCATTTTTCTCGATTTTGAATTAGATTTGGCGACATGGCCAAGCGGTAAGGCAGGGGACTGCAAATCCTTTATCCCCAGTTCAAATCTGGGTGTCGCCTTTTCAACAAGATATTTAAAATTTCTTTTTCTATATTCTATATCCTAGTAATAAAATTTGACAAATTTTTGTTCTTTATAATTAATAATTAGAGACAAAGATTTTCTTGATACTGGATTTTTCTAATTCCTCGTTCGAGAAAATAGAAAAACTTGTCCAGTGGAATTCAAAAAAATAAAGGAATAGGTTTAAGATTTGTAGTGACAGCCCCTCTTTCTCTCATAGAAAGAGAGACAGTAAGTTTAGATTAAATAGAAAATTATTAACGTATACAATACAATAATGTATTATTTATGTATCTTGATAATACATTTAGATATTTCTTAAAAAAAAAAAAGAGTTTGTATGTCAGATTTTTAAGGCTTTCTACGAGAGATTCTACCTAAAATTAAGCTAAGCACTTTCTATTTTTTAATTGGTTTATTAATAGCCTTATAAATCAGAATCGTATTTTGACTCTTCACTAATAATTGTATTATTATTATTGATCAATAATGGAATAATTACTTCATAGAAATAGGAGACACAAATTACATGGATTTAGTCAGTTTTGCTTGGGCTGCTTTAATGGTAGTCTTTACATTTTCACTTTCTCTTGTAGTATGGGGAAGGAGTGGACTTTAATTAGGAAGATTTTTTGATAAATCATTCGAGTAATCGAATTATATCAATCAATTTTTTCTTTGATCTTTTTACATCAATAGATTTTGCAAAGCTTTATTCAATAAAAGCTTGTCTCTCTTTTACAAGATAATCTATAAAAAACTCTCTACTGCGATAGAAAAAAGTATATTCTACCGCAGTAGATCGTTTGTTTTAGTTAACACTTGGGATTCTCTTTTTTTTAATCACTTTCTTTTATTTCTTTATTTCTTTAATTATTGATAAGAATTTCTAATTCAAGTTTAAGTCAAATTAATCATTTTGGCTGACTGTTTTTACGTAGATAATAAGTAAAAAAGCAGTAGGAACTAGAATGAACAGTGCAGTAGCAATAAATGCGAGAATATTGACTTCCATAATCTCATTTTTCTTTTTTTTTTTTTTTTTTCGCAATAACTCGGGATATAATCCCATAGAAAGGAGATATTGAACTCCTTTAAATAAATGAAATTCAATAGGATGGTTTGCATCCTGATAATATTGAATCGGATCCTTTTTTTGAGTAAAGGATATCTGATCTATCAAATCGATTTATTGTTGAGAATTAAATAGTATAACATAGGAAGATCTTTTACCCATACTAGTTTGGTAATGGATTGGATTAGTCCTTTTCCACTTTTTGTGTCTTATAGCTTATTGTCTGCCTATTGTCTGTCTTCCTTATCTTAATATCCTTAATTTTTCTTATATTTTGAAATTTAATGCAATTAAGGATTTTTATTTAAATGACTGAAATTCTATAGGTCAGTCACACACATATCCAAACTAAGACTAGAAGTATGATGGTAAAAAGAGAAGATAATAAAATCGAATATTCTAAGAAATTAACTGAAAAGGTTCATTTCTTCATTTTCTCTTTTTTTTAGTAAGTCTCTCCTTTTTCGGATTTGGAATGGAATGCATATATTCCAAATTAAGTCTGCTACTTGAATGAAAATATTAAGTATAAAAAAAATCGGAACTAAAAGAGGTGTACTTTATTTAATATGAAGAGTACTTTGTTTGTTAAGGTAATTATACAAAGTTTATTCTTTATTAATAAAGAAAAAAATAAAACTTTTTATTTTTATTTATAAAAATAAATAAAAACTTGTAAAATAGCATCATTTCATTGATCAAGAACAGTAAAAAAAAAAGTATGACGAGGGTCGATGGTATAAATAAAAGACTGAATGAATATAGTAAAACTTTTAATTCGTAGAATCAGGATATTAGAAATATATATCTTATCAATCAATAGATAGTAGTCAAAAAAAAATGAGATTTCTGCATCCATATTTATCTGGGTAATAAATGCAAAACGAAAACAAAAGAGATATTCATTCCAATAAAATATCATTTCAATAATTATTAAAATTGAGATTTTGTTTTCTGCCTCCCTTTTTACACGAAAAAAAAAAGAAAAATGGATGAATATTTCGGATTCTAGTTCGGGACTGACGGGACTCGAACCCGCAGCTTCCGCCTTGACAGGGCGGTGCTCTAACCAATTGAACTACAATCCCAGCAAAGCAAGGTCTATGGTATAAATATTCATAAAGGTAATATGAATATCATCCCATTCAGCTATATGCTATACGAAAGTTAAAAATAATATTTTTAGAATATTAATATATTCACATATTAATATTATATAGACTCTAGTCAGAGTGAGACGGATTACTAGTAATCTTTTATTGTTTTAAAAAAATTGTTTTATTCAAAAAAACAGATAATTTATCTGCTCTTTAAGAGCAATAAACTCTTTTTTTTTTTAATGAGACTTTATTAAATGAAATTTCAGTAATAATTTACTGATTGAAACTTCAAAAACTTTCATGAATCTCAATTCTTAGAAAGAAAAATTGAGAAGAATGCATATAGAATATGCATATCATATAAATACACGATATGCATATAAATACACGAACTCTTTTCATTAATTTAATGGATGGTTTTACATTTCCTTTTATTTAAAGTCCTTAATTTAATATTAATTAAAAGGAAATCTCAAATATCAAATATATATTACTAAATCATATATAACATATATATTCATAGAGTAGCATTTTTGGGCCGAGCTGGATTTGAACCAGCGTAGACATATCGCCAACGAATTTACAGTCCGTCCCCATTAACCGCTCGGGCATCGACCCTGGGTGGAAGGATTAATTCTAGGTTTAACGAAGAATTAATCCTATGTTTCTTAATAAACCCGGGAGAATTAAATTAATCTTAGGTTTATTGATTAATTATCACCTTACCAACTTTTTATCTTACCCCCAGGGGAGATCGAATCCCCGCTACCTCCTTGAAAGAGAGATGTCCTAACCACTAGACGATGGGGGCAAATCTGCCCACACCTCGTCATCAGTCAGTATTCAAATTATAATATGTATTTTTTTACTGTCAATAGACTTTTATATTACTTTACTTTATTCTTTCTTTTTTGATCATTTTTGTCATCATATTTTTATCATGTTTTTGATCACATTTTTTATTTTTTTATGACTTGATCCAAAAAGTATTCCCTATTCTTATGTTAAGATTGCGTATAATTTTTTGATTTGATAATTCATTTATGAACTATTCTATGCTAAATTATAATGATAAGAATTTAACGAAAAGAGCTTAGTTGAAGAATTCCTTCAATTCAGGTAGTTATGTAATGTAATCGGTCTACGAGAAGAGTACAATTTCTTTTTACTTCATAATTATTTTAATTTCAAGTAAATCGGAGCTCGTTGCTTCATTTGATGTTCAGATCAAATATGTCTATTACTACATGTACACTTTTTCATGTACACTTTTTCTATTTCATATTTCAAAAAGATTCGGTTTTTCCGTTCCTAGTATGAAATTCTTCTGAATAATATGAAATGTAGAACTTTAAATTTAATTATTATCATTTTTAAATTTAATTATTATCATTTTTTTCTATTTTATATAGATATAGAAAAGATTCCATAATTGGAAGAAAGTAGCAGAATCATGTTTCAAGAATATTTTATCAATACATTTCCATTCCATTAATTTATACTTCTTGCAAATCCTCACGTTTTTTTTTGGAATGAAAGCGGTTTTTCTTCATTATTCTATTCCACCTCTTTTCTTCATTATTCTATTCCACCTTTTTAAAAATAAAATCATTCTATTTCTATTCCACCTCTTTACAAAAAAAATAAAATTTCATAATCCTATGGGAGGCATAAAATATATGGTACATTTTTTGTCAAATTATGGCCCACAGGTCATTCGTCCACAAGAGTTTAGAAAAGATTGAAAAACTTTTGAAAAAATTCGTCATTCACCATATTGTTGAGCCGTTATCAACATTTATTTTTCCTACAAAAAAAAGAATTAATTCCAATCAAGATAGAAATTCTTAGAATGAAGTATCATCTGATGATGATGAATTAGATGAGGAGGACTCTTTATCATCAGAAGACTTTGATTCCAAGTCAGATGAGGACTCTTTGTCAGAGTCAAATGAAGGATCATCTGAGGAGGAATCAGATGTTGAGTCCTATTATATATAACGACTTTTTCTTTTATCGAGAGTTAGAACATTATTCCAATTGGTCTTTAAGAAATCATATTATTCCGTTTATTTACCAGATTGATCGGTTCATCGAATACCATAAGCAAAAAGAAACTCTTTTTGCAACAAGTGTTCTCAATTTACTAGAAGAAATAAAGAAAAGAGTTACCTATTTCAAATCGTCAATCGATGATCCTTATCCATCAGAGGAGTTGGACCCATTGTACTCTTGCCATTATAAGTGGTTTGAGATGCAGTACTTCAAGTGGGATCTAACTCAATCAGAGGAGTTGGCCCCATCGTATTCACTCCCTTTGTCGGAATCCGAGTGGGAAGAGAGGGATTCGCAAATTAATGAGCTCCCTCCGAGCTATCGTTGCGAATTGATTTCTTACTGGGTCCGGGGTTCTTTTTTCTCGACTAAAATATCGAGAAATCCAAATATCTACCTTTCGGGACCAAAGGTGATAAAATTTCTCCGAAAAATTTCGGAGGTATTGCGTACTATATCAATCAATTTTTATCCAAATCAAATCTTTCATTTTATTTGGATAGAATAAAAAAGTAGTAATGGACATATATGGAGTTCACTAAAATTTCATGTGATTTATCAAACAGAATAGAAATTCCATCATTACTAGATTGATCTATAGATAGGGATCGTCAAGAAATAATGATCAACTAAAGGGATTTTTTTCGATAATAAATAAGCTTCAGATTAAGATGATTTGGAATGAAAATAGGGGAATGTCAACAATACCTGGGTTTAATCAGATACAATTTGAGGGCTTTTGCAGATTTATTACTAAAGGCTTGAGGGAAGAATTTGATAAGTTTCCAGAAAAAAAAATGAAAGATATAGATCAAAATATGGAATTTCTATTTTTTGTGGAAAAATATCAATTGGTAGAACCCTTGATAAAAGAAAGAGATGCTTTTTATGAATCACTTACATATTCTGCAAGATTATATGTACCCGCGGGATTAATTCGAAAAACCAGTATAAAAATGCAAAAACAAACCGTTTTTATAGGAAACATTCCTTTAATGACTTCCCAAGGAACTTTTATAATAAATGGAATATATAGAACTGTAATTAATCAAATATTGCAAAACCCTGGTATTTATTATCGTTCAAGATTGGACCGCGAAGGAATTTCTGTCTATACGGCCACTATAATATCAGATTGCGGAGGAAGGATAAAGTTAGAAATGGATACAAAAGCAAGGATATGGGTGCGTGTGAGTAGGAAACAAAAGATATCGATTCTAGTTCTATTATTAGCTATGGGTTCGAATCTTAAAGAAATTCTAGATAATGTTCGTTACCCTGAGATTTTATTGTCTTTCGCAAATGATAAGAAGGAACTAAAAAAGATTAGTTCAAAAGAAAATGCTCTTTTGGAGTTTCACAAAAAGTTTTTTTCTAAAGAAGAGAAGGAACAGAAAGATATTGTATCTTCAGAGTCCTTATGTGAGTACTTACAAAAGGACTTTTTAGAAAAATTTTATAAAAAAAAATGCGAACTAGGAAAGATTGGTCGACGAAATATGAATCGGAGACTTAATCTCGATATATCTCAGGACAATATATTTTTGTTACCAAAAGATATATTGGCTGCTGCCGATCATTTGATTGAAATGAAATGGGAAATGGGTACACTTGATGATATGAATCACTTGAAGAATAAACGTATTCGTTCTGTAGGAGATCTTTTACAGGATCAATTTAGATTGGCTCTCTCTCTTTTAGAAAAGGCAGTTCGGAATACTATATCTGTAGCAATTTCTCGTAATAAATGGATACGAAGTCCTCAAATTTTGGTAACTTCAACTTCATTCAAAACTACTTATGAATCGTTTTTTGGTCTTCACCCCTTATCGCAACTTTCAGATCAAACTAATCCATTAGCACAAGTAGCTCATGGTCGAAAATGGAGTTTTTTGGGTCCTAGAGGACTGACAAGTCGGACTGCTAGTATTCAGATACGAGATATCCATCCTAGCTACTATGGACGTATTTGTCCAATTGATACATCTGAAGGTACTAATGTTGGACTTATTGGATCCTTAGCTATTTATGCACGGATTGGTCATTGGGAATCTATAGAAAGTCCGTTTTATAAAATATCTGAGAAATCAAGAAAAAAAAAAGGACAGATGGTTTATTTATCACCAACAAAAGATGAATATTATATGATAGCAGCAGGAAATTCTTTGGCTTTGAACCAGGGTATTCAAGAAGAAGAGGTTGTTCCTGCTCGATACCGTCAAGAATTCCTAACTATTGCGTGGGAACAGATTCATCTTAGAAGTATTTCTCCCTTCCACTATTTTTCTATTGGAGCTTCTCTTATTCCTTTTATCGAGCATAATGACGCCAATCGAGCTTTAATGAGTTCTAATATGCAACGCCAAGCAGTTCCCCTTTCTCAGTCGGAGAAGTGTATTGTTGGAACTGGCCTAGAAGGCCAAACGGTTCTAGATTCGGGGTTTTCACTTATAGCTGAGCATCAGGGAAAGGTCCTTTATACTGATAGTCAAAAGATCCTTTTTTCAAGGAATGGGAATACTGAAAGTATTCCTTTAGTTAAGTATCAAGGTTCCAACAAAAAAACTTTGATCCATCAAAAACCCCGGGTTCAGGGAGGTAAATGCGTTAAAAAAGGTCAAATTTTGGCGGACGGTGCCGCTACAGTTGATGGGGAACTCGCTTTAGGAAAAAACATATTAGTAGCTTATATGCCATGGGAGGGTTATAATTCTGAAGATGCAGTACTAATTAGTGAACGTCTGATATATGAAGATATTTTTACTTCTTTTTCTATTCGGAGATATGAAATTAAGACTTATATGACAAATCAAGGCCCTGAAAGAATCACTAAGGGAATACCCCATCTCGAGACTCATTTTCTCCGCAATTTGGATAGGAATGGGATTGTGATGTTGGGATCTTGGGTAGAAACAGGTGATATTCTTGTAGGTAAATTAACGCCAAGAGAGGATGAACCGTTTCCAGAGGACAGATTATTAGAGGCTGTGCTTGGCATAGATTTATCCAGTACAAAAGAAACTTCTCTAAGACTACCTATAGGTGGAAAAGGTCTAGTTATTGATGTGAAATGGATTGAGATGAACGATTCCAGTGATTTTTTAGAGATGGTTTCTGTATATATTTTACAGAAACGTCAAATCAAAGTAGGTGATAAAGTAGCTGGAAGACATGGAAATAAAGGTATCATTTCCAAGATTTTGTCTAGACAAGATATGCCCTATTTGCAAAATGGAACACCTGTTGATATGGTCTTCAATCCCTTGGGAGTACCTTCACGAATGAATGTGGGACAGATATTTGAATGCTCACTTGGATTAGCAGGGGATTTGCTAAAGAGACATTATCGAATAACACCCTTTGATGAAAGATATGAGCAAGAGGCTTCGAGAAAACTAGTGTTTTCTGAATTATATGAAGCTAGTAAACAAACAAAAAATCCATGGGTATTTGAGCCTGAATACCCTGGAAAAAGCAGAATATTTGATGGAAGAACAGGAAATCCTTTTGAACAACCTATTCTAGTAGGAAAGTCCTATATCCTAAAATTAATTCATCAAGTAGATGATAAAATCCATGGACGTTCTACTGGGCCTTACACACTTGTTACACAACAACCTCTTAGAGGAAGGGCCAACCAAGGGGGACAACGGGTAGGAGAAATGGAAGTTTGGGCTCTCGAAGGATTTGGTGTTGCTCATATTTTACAAGAAATCCTTACTTATAAATCTGATCATATTAGAGCTCGTAAAGAAATATTAAATACTATGCTTATTGGAGGAAGAGCACCTAACCCTGAGGATGATTTTCCAGAAACTTTTCGAGTACTCGTTCGAGAACTACGATCTTTGGCTCTAGAACTGAATTATTTCCTTGTATCTGAAAAGAACTTCCAGATTCATAGGAAGGAAGTGTGATCTGAATTAATAATTATTTCAATTTTTATGATTGACCAGTATAAACATCAAAAACTTCAAATTGGACCAGTTTCCCCTCAACAAATAAAGGCTTGGGCGACCAAAATTCTACCTAATGGGGAAAAAATAGTTGGAGAGGTAACAAAAAATGAGACTTTTCATTATAAAAGCAATAAACCAGAAAAAAATGGATTGTTTTGCGAACGAATCTTTGGACCCATAAAAAGTGGATTTTGTGGGTGTGGAAAGTATCGAGAGATTGGGGCTGAAAAAGAAAACCCAAAATTTTGTCAACAATGCGGAGTAGAATTTGGTAATTCTCGGATACGAAGATATCAAATGGGGTACATTAAACTCGCATGTGCAGTGACTCATGTGTGGTATTTAAAAGGTCGTCCTAGTTATATCGCAAATCTTTTAGATAAATCCCTTAAGGAATTAAAAAGTCTAGTATATTGCGGTGTGTGATTTGATCAAAATTCTCATTTGACAGGTTCGAATTGAGAAACTGTCATCCCATTCGATCCTATTGGGATGCCCTAGCTCTGACATGTATTTTGGAAGAAATAACATGAAACTTAGAATTTTTGGTATATTCTATACTTCTAATTTAAAGGGGAATTAATCCATGGTCGATTCTATAATAGATAAACCTAGTTATACCTTGTGAAAATCTTTTTTCATGAGATTTATCATTCCATTTAGAAAAAGATTTTGCTTAAGCAATCAAATATAGTATGGTTACAGAAGTTTATCCATCGCATATATGCTTCAAGTAAGGCATAACCGTCGAGGTGACTAGGGACCTAAAAGATTAAATGGAATGAGATATAGACAAATAAATCCCGTATGAATTCAAAAATCAGAAATCTTTAAGAGAATTCATTAGGGAAATAGACTACTCAATAATTTGACATTCTCATTTTAAGCAATTCATTTATCAAATTCAAGTAAAATAAGAATGAATCAATGAGAAATTAGTTTTAATTGGGAACTTGAGTAAAGAGTAGTTCTTTTTCATTTTTTATCTAAAAAAAGAAAGAACTTTTTTTTCTTTTTTTTAACTACTTGAGCCGGATGAGAGGAAACCTTCACGTCCGATTTGAAAGGGGGGAATCCTTTAGGAACCTATCTCGATTGTTCTTTTGCTAGGCCCACAGCTAAAAAACCAACTTTCTTACGATTACGAGGTTCATTCGAAGATGAAATCCAATCCTGGAAATACAGCATTCCGCTTTTTTTTAATACCCGAGGCTTCGAGAAATTTCGAAATCGAGAAATTGTGACAGGAGCTGATGCTATTAGAGAGCAATTAGCTGATTTAGATTTGCGAATTCTTATCGAGAATTCATTAGTAGAATGGAAAGGATTAGCAGTCCTGAAACCTACTGGAGATAAATGGGAAGATAGAAAAATTCAAATAAGAAAGAATTTTTTGGTTAGACGTATGGAATTAGCTAAACGTTTTCTTCAAACAAATATAGAACCTGAATGGATGGTTTTGTACTTATTACCAGTTCTTCCTCCCGAATTGAGACCCATTATTCAGATAGAAGGGGGTAAGCTAATAAGTTCGGATATTAATGAGCTCTATAAAAGAGTTATTGAGAAGAATATTCTTCTTAGCAATTTATTAAGTATATCTTCATTTATATCTTCGGACAGAGATGTTGTTGTTATAAATTCTCAGGCAAAATTATTACAAGAAGCTGTGGATATACTTCTTCATATTGGGGTCCGCGGACAACTGAGGTCAGATGGTTTTACTAAAGATAAAGATTACAAATCTTTTTCAGATATACTTGGAGGGAAAGAAGGAAGATTTCGTGAGACTTTGCTTGGTCGACGGGTTGATTATTCAGGGCGTTCTGTCATTGTTGTGGGTCCTTCTCTTTCATTATATCAATGTGGATTACCTCGAGAAATGGCAATAGAGCTTTTCCAAGCATTTCTAATCCGCCATCTAATTAGGAAACATTTCGCTACTAACATAGCGACTGCTAAAAGGCTGATTCAGGAGCGGGAAAAAGAACCTATTGTATGGGAAACACTTAAAGAAGTTATGGAGGGGCATCCTATATTATTGAATAGAGCACCCACTCTTCATAGATTAGGCATATTGGCTTTCCAACCCATTTTAGTAGAGGATCGTGCTATTTATTTACACCCATTAGTTTGTAAGGGTTTTAATGCAGACTTTGATGGAGATCAAATGGCTGTTCATTTACCTTTATCTTTGGAAGCTCAAGCAGAAGCTCGTTTACTTATGTTTTCTCATATAAATCTTTTATCTCCAGCTATTGGAGATCCTATTTGTGTACCAACTCAAGATATGCTTATCGGACTCTATGTATTAACCATGGGAATTCGTGAAGGAATTTGTGCAAATAGGTATAATTTACTTAATTGCAGAAACTATCAAAATGAACCAATTGACAATAAAAACTTTAAGTATAAAAAAAAAAAAGAACCTTATTTTTCTAGTTCATATGAAGCACTTGGAGCTTATCGGCAAAAAAGAATCAGTTTAGACAGCCCTTTGTGGCTCCGATGGAATTTAGATAAAGGTGTTGTTGGGTCAAGCGAAGTTCCTATTGAAGTTCAATATGAATCTTTGAGTACTTCTCATGAGATTTATGAGCATTATCTAATAATAAGAAGTACAAAAGATGAAATCCGTTGTATATATATTCGAACCACTATTGGTCATATTTCTTTTTATCGAGAAATAGAAGAAGCCATACAAGGATTTAGTGAAATCCGGGTTTAGTCGAATCCGGTATATTCATACACTATCTAAACTCAAAAATTAGATTAGGTGATGCCCCGGGCAGCGAAATTCGGGTTTTTCCAATTTCATTAATATCATTTTTTCTGAATTTCTGCATAAATAGAAATCAAGACTAAAATAAAAGAAATTCTATCTTCGAACCACTCATTCATGTTTATTGTCGAATCCTACTCAGCAGAATATAGAAGAGGTTTTTATGAAAGAACAAGCCTTTTACAATAGAGTCTTAAATGGAACTGCTATGAAACGACTGATTAGCAGATTAATAGTTCATTTTGGAATGGCATATACATCGCATATCCTAGATCAACTAAAGACTTTAGGTTTCCATCAAGCCACTACTACATCTATCTCATTAGGAATTGATGATCTTTTAACAATATCATCGAAACCTTGGTTAGTTCAAGATGCTGAACAACAGAATTCTATTTTGGAGAAACACCATTATTTTGGAAATGTACACGCAGTAGAAAAATTACGTCAATCTATTGAAATATGGTATGCTACAAGTGAATATTTGAGACAAGAAATGAATCCAAACTTTCGGATGACTGATCCTTCTAATCCAGTCTATTTAATGTCTTTTTCGGGAGCTAGGGGAAATGCATCTCAGATACACCAATTAGTGGGTATGAGAGGATTAATGTCAGATCCTCAAGGACAAATGATTGATTTACCCATTCAAAGCAATTTACACGAGGGACTCTCTTTGACCGAATATATAATTTCTTGTTATGGAGCTCGCAAAGGAGTTGTAGATACTGCTATACGAACAGCAGATGCTGGATATCTTACTCGTAGACTTGTTGAAGTAGTTCAACACATTATTGTACGTAAAAGAGACTGTGGTACTATTCAAGGTATTTCCGTCAGTCCTCAAAATGGGATGACAGAAACCTTTTTGGTCCAAACACTAATCGGTCGTGTATTAGCAGATGATATCTATATTGGTCTACGATGCATTGCTACTCGAAATCAAGATATTGGGATTGGACTGGTCAATCGATTTATAACCTTTCAAACACAATCAATATATATTAGAAGTCCTTTCACTTGCAGAAGTACATCTTGGATCTGTCAATTATGTTATGGTCGGAGTCCCACTCATGGTGATTTGGTTGATTTAGGAGAAGCTGTAGGTATTATTGCGGGTCAATCGATTGGGGAACCTGGAATTCAGCTCACATTAAGAACTTTTCATACTGGTGGAGTATTCACAGGTGGTACTGCCCAATATGTACGAACTCCTTTTCAGGGAAAAATAAAATTCAACGAGGATTTGCTTCATCCTACACGTACCCGTCATGGGCATCCTGCCTTTCTGTGTTCTACAGACTTTTATGTAACTATAGAAAGTCGAGATATTATACATAATATGAGTATCCCTTCGAAAAGTTTGATTTTAGTTCAAAATGATCAATATGTAGAATCAGAACAAGTTATTGCTGAGATTCGCACTGGAATGTCTACTTTTCCTTTGAGAGAGACAGTACAAAAACATATTTTTGCGGAATCAGGAGGAGAACTGCACTGGAGTACTGATGTCTACCATAAACCTAAAGATACATATAAAGATACATATAGTAATGTGCATCTATTACCAAAAACAAGCCATTTATGGGTATTAGCAGGAAGTCCTTGGAGATCCGATAGAGTGTCTTTTTCGGTCCACAAGGATCAAGATCAAATGAATGTTGATTCTTTTTCTATTGAAGAAAGATATATTTCTGACCTCTCAAAAACTAATAATCAATTAAGATATAAATTGTTGGATACTTCTAATAAAGGGGAAATTCTTGAACATTCACGGACTGATCAAATCATATCGAAAAATTTTTCGAATTTCATATATCCTTCTATTTTGCAAGAGAATTCTTATTTCTTGGCGAAAAAGCGAAGAAATCGATTTATTATCCCATTAAAATATGATAAAGAACAAGAAAAAGAACTAATATCTTCTTTTGCGATTTCGATGGAAATACCTATAAACGGTATTTTCCTTCAAAATAATAGTATTCTTGCTTTTTTTGATGATACACGATACAGAAGAGTCAATTCAGGAATTATTCAATACGGGATCATAGAGATAGAGTCGATCATAAAAAAAGAAGATTTGCTTGAGGATCAAGGAATAAAACAATTTCCGGAATACTATACGTTGATTGAGGATGAAGAAATACAAGAATTTAGCCCGGAATACCAAACTTTGATTGAATATCAAAAATATCAAATGTTGATTGAGTATCAAAAAAAACAAAAATTGAATCCGGAATACCAAATGTTAATAAAAGATCAAGGAATAAAAGAATTTCTGGAAGACCAAATGTTAATTGAGGATCAAGAAAGACAAGAATTCAGTCCAGAATACCAAATGTTAATTGAGGATCAAGAAAGACAAGAATTCAGTCCGGAATACCAAATGTTAATTGAGGATCAAGAAAGACAAGAATTGAGTCCGGAATACCAAATGTTAATTGAGGATCAAGAAAGACAAGAATTGAGTCCGGAATACCAAATATTAATTGAGGATCAAGAAAGACAAGAATTGAGTCCGGAATATCAAATGTTAATTGAGGATCAAGAAAGACAAGAATTGAGTCCAGAATACCAAATGTTAATTGAGGATCAAGAAAGACAAGAATTCAGTCCGGAATACCAAATGTTAAGTGAGGATCAAGAAAGACAAGAATTGAGTCCGGAATATCAAATGTTAATTGAGGATCAAGAAAGACAAGAATTGAGTCCGGAATACCAAATGTTAATTGAGGATCAAGAAAGACAAGAATTGAGTCCGGAATATCAAATGTTAAGTGAGGATCAAGAAAGACAAGAATTGAGTCCGGAATATCAAATGTTAATTGAGGATCAAGAAAGACAAGAATTGAGCCCGGAAAACCAAAGGAAAGTGGATCAGTTTTTTTTCATTCCCGAAGAAGTACATATCTTACCGAAATCCTCTTCTATAAGGGTCCGGAACAATAGTATCATTGGAATAAATACATGGCTCACTTTAAATAAACGAAGCCAGGTAGGTGGATTAGTCCAAGTAAAGAAAACAAGAAAATATATTGAACTGAAAATCTTTTCCGGAGATATTCATTTTCCGAGGGAAACAGATAAGATATCCAGGCACAGCGAGATTTTGATACCACGAGAAATAGGAAAAAAAAATTCTAAAAAATTCCAAAAATCGAAAGATTGGATCTATGTTCAAGGGATCACACCTATCAAGAAGAAGTATTTTGTTTCGGTTAGACCTGTAATTACATATGAAATACCTGATGAGATTGATTTAGCAACACTTTTTCCTCAGGATCTCTTGCAAGAAAAAGACAATCTCCAACTTAGAGTTGTCAATTATTTCCTTTATGGAGATAGCAAGTCAATTCGAATAATTTGTCTCAAAAGTATTCAATTAGTTCGGACTTGTTTAGTATTGAATTGGCACCAAGAACAAAATAGTTCTATAGAAGAAGAGGTTCATGCTTCATTTGTTGAGATAAAGACAAATTTTTTAATTCGCAATTTCATAAAAATTGAGTTAATTAAACCTTCATATATCGGAAAAAGATATGAAAGAGCAAGTTCAGGATTCATTCCTGATAATATTTTAGATCGTATTGCTGATAATAGATTAGATCGTAACAATATCAATCCTTTTTATTCCAAGACGAAGATTCAATCATTTAATCAACATCAAGGAACTATGGGTACTTTGTTAAATCGAAACAAGGATTACCAATCTTTTATTATTTTGTCATCATCCAATTGTTCTCAAATGCATCGATTCCAAAATAATAATAATACTGTGAAAAAAAAAAGGAATCCCCTATTCCTATATATATTTGTTTTGGGTCCACTAGGTACTAGTGTATCTAAAATAATGAATTTTTATATATTTTGTAATTTAATAACTTATAATGAGATCTTATTAAATAAATATTTTTTTTCTAACTATTTTGCTAATTGGTTTGATTTTTTTGACAATTTGAAAGAGATTTTCTTGCTACTCAACATCATTTTACTAGATATAGAGAATTCTAAGTTTGATCCATGTGTCATCGTAAGGCCATCTCTTTTGGAACAGACTGTCAAAGTATTGATTCAAGTCTATAATACATATAGAATACTTCAACCTGAAGTAGCTGAATATTGTTTAATCGATGAGAATAGGAGAATTTACAATCCGGATCTACCGATAAGCTTTTTTTTGAACCCATTCAATTGGAATTGGTACCCTTTCGTTCAAGATGATAGTTGGGAAGAGACATCGACAAAAATAAATCTTGGACAATTTATTTGCGAGAATTTGTGTATATTTCAAGACGAATCATATGTCAAAAAATCTGGTCAAATTGTAATTATTAATCTTGATTCCTTAATTATAAGATCAGCTAAGCCCTATTTGCTCACTTCAGGTGCAACTATTCATGGTCATTATGGGGAAATATTTTATAAAGGAGATGTATTGGTTACATTTCTATATGAAAAATCGAGATCTAGCGATATAACGCAAGGTCTTCCAAAAGTAGAAAAATTTTTCGAAGTACGTTCGATTGATTTAATATTGATAAACCTAAAAAGGAGAGTTGAAGGCTGGAATCAACGTATATCAAGAATTCTTGGAGTACCTTGGGTTTTCTTCATTGGAGCTGAGCTAACCATAGCCCAAAGTCGTATTTCTTTGGTTAATGAGATCCAAAAGGTTTATCGATCTCAGGGGGTACATATCCATAATAGACATATCGAAATGATTGTACGTCAAGTAACATCAAAAGTGTTGGTTTCAGAAAATGGAATGTCTAATGTCTTTTTACCTAGAGAATTAATTGGATTATTACGAGCCGAACGAGCAGGACGTGCTTTGGATGAAGCAATCTTTTATCGGGCAATCCTATTGGGAATAACAAGAGCCTCTCTAAATACTCAAAGTTTCATATCTGAAGCAAGTTTTCAAGAAACCGCTCGAGTTTTAGCAAAAGCTGCTCTGCGAGGTCGTATTGATTGGTTGAAAGGTCTGAAAGAAAATGTTGTTCTGGCAAGAATTCTACCTATTGGTACCGGATTGAAAAAAAGTTTGTATTCTTCAAGACAAGATAAGAACTTTGCTTTAGAAAAAAAAATAGAAAATCTATTTGAGTTGGAAATGAGAGATATTATGTTACATCATAAAGAATTATTATGATAAAGAATTTTTTTCTTCTGATATGATAAAAAATCTAAATCAAGAGGTGGAGAATACCACCTTTCCTGAATCATTTTTAAACTTAAACACAGAAAGCACAAATCCAATAAGCGGCGATTCCCCTTAATATTGATCAACAGATCAAAGGAATAGCAAAGACCTAAGACCTAACCAAGATAATAAAGATTCTCAAAGAAATCTATGATATAAGAAATCAATAATATAAGAAATCCATAATATAAGAAATCCATAATAATAATATAAGAAATCCATAATATCCATAAAAAAGGGAGGTAGAAAAAAGATGAAAAAAAAGAAAAAAAATGGCAGTGCCATATAAATCCACAATATCCATAGAGAGGAGAAGTACAAAGAAGATGAAAAAAAAGAAAAAAAATGGCAGTGCTAGAAAAGATAACAATGAAAAAGAGCAATTTGTTTATGAGGGAACTGTGGTGGAACCGATCAAAGATATCATGTTCCACGTACGTTTGCACCATAATAGTCAAACTGTTCTGGGTTATCTATCTGGCAATATGCGCCGTAATCGTATACGTGTGTTACTAGGGGATAGAGTCAAGATACAAATAAGCGAATTCGATTCAAAAAAAGGAAGAATTTTTTATCGATTTCCTCCTCTATCAAAGCAGACTAGGATAGAACAAACTCATAATGATCATCAAACGATGGAGAATAGCGCCTCTCCTGAATCATTCTTAAACTTAAAAAAAGAAAGCACAAATCCAATAAGCAACGATTCCCCTCAATCAACAGATCAAAGGAATAGCAAAGACACAAAGTTTAACCAAGATGAGACAGATTAGGTTCTTAATTCTCTTTCTGGGACCTAATAAAGAGTTTTTCATCTCAATAAAAAAAATATAAAAAATAGATATAGATTAGATGAGTTTTATTTTTTCCCAATGAATTCAAAAAAAAAAATAAGAAATATGAAAATTGGAGCATCTGTTCGTAAAATTTGTCAAAGATGTCGATTAGTTCGTAGGCGTAGACAACTTACAGTGATTTGTCCCAATTTGAAACATAAAAAAAGGCAAGGTTAATATTTCTCATTCAAAAAACCCTTTCTTTATAAATTTTTGATCACTTTGTTGAACGATTTTTTTTTGATACAGGAAAAAAAGGAAAAAGTTTTTTTTGCTGGAATGGTACTATCTCTAATAATATTTTGCATATTATTTTAATAAATAATATTAAATTAAATAATTAAAGAAGATTTAATAACGAAGAACATTGAAGAATTCAAAAAAAAGGAAAGAGAGGGATTCGAACCCTCGGTAAACAAAAGCCTACATAGCAGTTCCAATGCTACGCCTTCAACCACTCGGCCATCTCTCCTATATGATAATTTATATAATATATTATAATATTCTTAAATAAAACTATTCCATGTATCAAATAAAAGAAAAAGGAATGAAGACAAGAAATCATGGATTTTCACCTTTCTTTATTCAAGAATATATTCTTTATTAAAAAATATATGAATATGAAAAAGTAAAATAATGAGTATGAAATGAGTATAAAATTCGAATCAGAGTCAATCAAATAAGTATTTCAAAAAATTGTTTTTTTGTCATGTATCCATGGTGAATTACCGGTAGAAGGTTCCATCGGAACAATTATTAAAGGCACCTCGCTTAAAAAAAAAAAATAAAAGAAAAGGAAATAGGAGATAAAATAGAAAATAACTAATAAATTCATAAAGAATCTACCAATAATTGAAAAAATAATTCTTTGAATTATTTTCCAAATTCAAGAGATTCTTATGGCAATTCTAATAGATATCCACATTAAAATTATCCTTTTTCTTTGTTCTTTTCCATGGATTTTAGAGATTCTTATAGAGAATGAGAATTTTGATACAATAAAGATGTTTACTCTGTTGAACATGATTATCAAAAGAAAGTTCTCTGATTTCATTAAATATGATTTTATGAAAAAAAAATATTTTTTTACTCTTTTTTTCACTATTTTTTCTTTTTTTTCTCATAAAAAAAAAACAAAAAATAGTGGAAATCCAAGAGAAATGCAAGTGTAAGCAGAAGAAATGTTTGAACTTCGTAACACAATTGCGGAAATTTATGGACAAAATACTGGTCAACCTATAAATGTTATACAGAATGATCTGGAAAGAGATACTTTTATGTCCACAACCGAAGCTCAAGATTATGCTATTATCGATCATATAGCAATTGAAAAAAATCCTTGATGATCGGAGTTTTTTTTCTCAATTGATAGGAGAATGGGATATCATTCAATTTTTTTCTATCCTATACAAGAACTTTTTGTTTTTGTATAGGATACATCAAAATTTTTTGGTATCCTAAATATAGGATATTCAAGTTGGTGAATTGAAAAAAAAATGAACTTTTTTTTTCAGTCAAAATTCGATCAGAGGAAATTTATGAATGTTATATCATCTTCCATTAGAGCATATAATGTGTTATTTGAGATATCTGGTGTAGAAGTAGGCCAACATCTCTATTGGCAAATAGGAGGTTTACAAATCCATGCCCAAGTACTTATCACTTCTTGGATCGTAATTGGAATTTTGTTAGTGTCAGTCATCATAGCTGTTCGGAATCCACAAACCATTCCAACAGATGGTCAGAATTTTTTTGAATATATTCTCGAATTTATTCGAGATTTAAGCAAAACTCAAATTGGAGACGAATATGGTCCTTGGGTTCCCTTTATAGGAACAATGTTCCTATTTATTTTTGTTTCTAATTGGTCAGGTGCTCTTTTCCCTTGGAAAATTATCGAGTTACCTCATGGAGAGTTAGCCGCCCCCACGAATGATATAAATACTACGGTTGCTTTAGCTTTACTCACGTCAGTAGCATATTTTTATGCGGGTCTTAGCAAAAGAGGATTGAGTTATTTCGAGAAATATATTAATCCAACTCCAATCCTTTTACCAATTAATATTCTAGAAGATTTTACAAAACCTTTATCTTTGAGTTTTCGACTTTTTGGAAATATATTAGCTGATGAATTGGTAGTTGTTGTTCTTGTTTCTTTAGTCCCTTTAATAATTCCTATACCTGTCATGTTGCTTGGATTATTTACAAGTGGTATTCAAGCTCTTATTTTTGCAACTTTAGCAGCAGCTTATATAGGAGAATCCATGGAGGGTCATCATTAATTCGTCGAAATAGTCTTTTTTTTAGCTTAGCTTATCCTAATTCCTTTTTGATTCAAGAAAATCTGTTTGCTTGGTTTGAGAATTTAATTATAGAATATACTATAATATAGTATATAGAAAATAATATAGTATATAGAAAAATATAGGAAGATAAAGCACGATTTAAACATAGGAGAGAGGAGATGGACGATATTTTTGAAGTCTAATTTGTAATAAAAGGTTACGCTAAAAGTATTTTATTGAATTTTAAAAAGTCCAGTCATTTTTTTATTTGTTTTGAAGAATTTTTATGGAATTCGAATGAGTTCATATTCAATATGGACTGTTTATGTAAGAACAGTTTTTTTATGCAATATGAGATGTTCACTAGCTAAATAACACTATTTATTATTATTTATAGATATAATATAATAAATTATTTCTAAAAAAATAGATTAGAAAATAAATGGTCTGTTTCGTCTGTGATTTTTTTGTATTAAAAAAAAAAACAGATGAACTAAACGATCTCGAAGAAAGAGTAAAAAATTTGAAATGAAAGAGTGGTTGGAAAGGTATAGAAAAATTAAGACTTTATTCAAAAAATTCCATCATAAATAGAAAAAAAAAAGGAAATATCGAAAAAGTTCTGACAATTCATAAATATTAATTATTTCAATTCGTATCGTAGTTTTGAGTTATTTCGACTAATAGATTTACCTATTTTAAAATAGGTAATAATTCTTTGGTTTTTTGTATCATTAACCTTTTCCTTTTTTTAGTGCGAGGAACTTACTATGAATCCACTGATTTCTGCTGCGTCCGTTATTGCTGCTGGATTGGCTGTGGGACTTGCTTCTATTGGACCTGGGATTGGTCAAGGCACTGCTGCAGGTCAAGCTTTAGAAGGTATTGCAAGACAACCAGAAGCAGAGGGTAAAATACGAGGCACTTTATTGCTTAGTCTAGCTTTTATGGAAGCTTTAACAATTTATGGACTAGTTGTGGCATTAGCGCTTTTATTTGCAAATCCTTTTGTTTAATCCTAGTAATAGCAAAAAAAAGTCACTTAGATTATCTATTTTTTGGTATTTTGAAAACTTTAAATTGTGCTTTTTTTTTCTTCGAATTATATCAATAATTTTTTGAATTTACTATATATATATAAAGTAATTTCTAGAAAATTATTTGTATTTTTTGAACCTTTATCCCATAAAGGACTGATTTAAGGATGAGAGATTTCCAGATCGACTCGCCTGTTCTTAGCTTAGTATAAAACTTAGTATAAAAAAAACTTTTTTCCTTTTTCTTTATTTAGGAAAGATCTCAAAGGATGAGAGATAATTCATTATTCAAATGAATTAATCTTTAAAGAGATTAAGATATTCCCTAAAAAAAGAGAAATCGATCAAAAAAGGATGAGTGAAGTGATAGAAAAAGAACCTTCTTGTTTGTTAGTCCTATCTATAAGAGGAGAACATATGAAAAATGTAACCGATTCTTTCATTTTCTTGGGTCACTGGCCATTCGCCAGGAGTTTCGGGTTTAATACCGATATTTTAGCAACAAATCTAATAAATCTAATTGTAGTGATTGGTATATTGGTTTTTTTTGGAAAGGGAGTGTGTGCGAGTTGTTTATTTCGAAAAAATGTTGGATTTTTCCGGCTTCACTTCCTTTTATTTTTTTCTTTTTTTTAAAGGAAAGGGGTGTACGATCTCGACGAATTACTTTTGAATAAAATCAGAAATCATATGTAAGAACTATAGCATTTCGTTATTTTTTGGTGAAATAACTTTGATTCTCTATCAAAACCAATCAAAATAAATTGAGATCTTTAACATGGTTAAAGCTAAACTGCTTGAAGTACAGGCAAAATGGTACTCTTTCTACGACTACGTTAGCCACGACTACGTTAGTATCCAAATGGTTGAAAAATGCATACTTGAGAATTTTTTTGATATAGAACACTCATATCGATAAAAATATTTGAACCATTTACTGGAAAAAAAAGAGGTCCATACCTTACCTTCTTTTTTATCCAATGCCGAATTGACGACCTACTGTATAAAAAAAAAGAAATTTTTTGGATTAAAAAAAAAAGATAAATTTGAATTTTCAATTTGCTTTTTTATTTTTTATTTATTTAATGAAATCTTTTTGAATTGAATTCAAAAAAATAAAGAAAAAACAAGTACGAATAAAGAAACAACTTTGCTGACAATAATTTATAGATTTTTATCTGGTCAGAAGAGTCCTTTTATATATTCAGGTCTTTTATAAGTTTCAATATGGTCGAATATAGCCAGAAAAGAGAGGATAGGCTCATTAGATTCAAGAAAAAATATGTGAATATTCATAAATAATTATAATTGAGCGTGAAAGCCAAATGAATTGAAAGATTCATGTTTGGTTTGGGAAGAGATCATGAAAGTTTTGAATTTCATGCTAAGATAATCTACTTTCATTAAATGATTTATTAGATAATCGAAAACAGAGGATTTTGAACACTCTTCGTAATTCAGAAGAATTACGTAAAGCAGCCATTGAGCAGCTTGAAAAAGCTCAAATTCGTTTCCGGAAAGTAGAACAGGAAGCGAATGAGTATCGACAGAATGAATATTCTGATCTGGAACGAGAAAAACAAAATCTCATTAAAATTGGTTATGAGAAGTTGAAACAATTTGAAAAAAATAAGAACGAAAGCCTTTGTTTTGAACAAGAAAGAGCAATAAACCAAGTCCGACAACGAATTTTGCAACAAGTCTTACAAAGAGCACTGGGAACTATAAAAAGTTCTTTAAATAGTGAGTTACATTCTCGTACGATCCGTGCTAATATTGCCATTCTCGGTGCCATAGAATGGCAGAAATAATATAACTGATTAGTCCTTCAACTTTTACTTTAGTTTTAAACTTAGGCACTACCTTTTTTTCTTTGCTTTTGAAAAAGAATAAAGAAAGACTTATGGGAACCTTTCGAGCTGACGAAATTAGTAATATTATCCGTGAACGTATTGAACAATATAATAGAGAAGTCAAGATTGTAAATACCGGTACTGTACTTCAAGTAGGTGATGGTATTGCTCGTATTTATGGTCTTAATGAAGTCATGGCAGGTGAATTAGTAGAATTTGAAGAGGGTACAAAAGGTATTGCTCTGAATTTGGAATCCAAAAATGTTGGCGTTGTATTAATGGGTGATGGTTTGATGATAAAAGAGAGAAGTTCTGTAAAAGCAACAGGAAGAATTGCTCAGATACCTGTTAGTGAAGCTTATTTAGGTCGTGTTATAAATGCCTTAGCTCAACCAATTGATGGAAGAGGCC